CTCCCATAATCCACTTTCTCTTTAGAGAAGTCCCTTGAACTCAACAATATTATTTATTTAACGCGATTAGTTGAAGGGAAAGATCCAAATCCATGTCTTATGATTTTCAATAATCCATACTTGTAGCAATAAAATCCTACTATTCCTCTTCTAAGTGATAAATGATTGATTTACTCTAGTATATATCTTCTTTCTATTTATAAAGGACCGGAAATACCTTGTTTACGTATCATTGGAAAATGCATTAACATAAATACAGCAGTAAGAAGGGGCAATACAAAAGTGTGTAAACTATAAAAACGAGTCAAGGTGGATTGTCCCACACTAGCACTTCCGCGCAATAATTCTACCAAAGGTGATCCTATTACAGGAATAGCCTCAGGTACACCTGTTACAATTTTCACCGCCCAATAACCAATTTGGTCCCGAGGTAAGGAATAACCAGTTACACCAAAAGATGCGGTCAATACTGCCAAAACCACACCTGTCACCCAAGTCAATTCGCGAGGTTTTTTAAATCCACCCGTGAGATACACACGAAAAACATGTAGGATCGTCATTAGTACCATCATACTTGCCGACCATCGGTGAACTGATCGGATTAACCAACCAAAATTAGCTTCCGTCATTAGGTATTCAACAGAGACAAAAGCTTCAGTAACGGTCGGACGATAGTAAAAAGTCATAGCAAACCCCGTAGCTACTTGTACTAAAAAACAAGTAAGCGTAATTCCCCCTAAACAATAAAATAGATTCACATGGGGAGGAACATATTTACTAGTGATATCATCCGCAATCGCCTGAATCTCGAGACGTTCTTCGAACCAATCATAGACTTTATTGAGATAGGTGAAAATCCCTCTCTCAGAACCGTATATGAGACTTTCATCTCGTACAGCTCAAGCAAAAATACCCAAAGAAAAAGAAAATAATACTCGCAAATGGAATAGAAAGTTTGAAACTTCGGAATCTCCGATTCAATCGTCTCTAAATGTACGAAGAAAAAAACGACCAAAGCTCTTCTTTGTGGTGATAATACCAAAATATCACGTTAGCTCTATGTTGATCCTTACAGGCCTCTTGAATCCTCTCTTTACCTATTTTTTTCTTGAATTTGTTTTTAATGTAGCTTTTTCCTTTCTTTATTATTCAATTGATAGGAATTCTCTTGTTACGACCCTAGGAATCAATTCCAACCTCAGATTCATACTAGAACCACGATGATAATCATAAGCTAAGCCAAGGATTCCCTGAGTAAGAACCATTCGAAAATCACCAATTCCATTAATTCGATTAAAAAAAATTTCTTTTTTTTTTCAAACTCTTTGCATTTTTTTTGGAGTCCGGACACGAGGTCCCATATTAAGTATGAATCATAGTTCAAATAGTTCTTAATCTAGTTCATATAGTTCGTGTTCCAGATACTCGAATAAATATCCGACGAAGTAGAATCATCTCTATTAAGGTGACAGACCTATTCTCTGTACTATCAATAGAATCAATTCTAACAAGTCACACACTCATATTCCGGAAATACAGAAAGAAAAAAATTCCACGATCGAACTACCAAAATGAAATAGGCCAGAAATCTGATTTCTAATTGAGTGATTTTTTATTCAAAAGCTAGGACTTTGTTTAATTCATGGAAATTTCATCCAATAAAACGGAAGAATTCGAAATCTCCAAAATAATAGATAGAAATACCGAAAATAGAGCCATTGCGACACCCATCAAAGGAGCCGTTCCCCACCCCGGAGCTACTTTCCCATATTCCGAATTCAATGGTTTTAATAAACTCCCTACAGTAGTTCGTCTTGGACCCGATCTAGAGTTGTTCTCAAGAGTTTGTGTAGCCATAAATCCTATTGTATTCATTGAGATCTGTTGACTTTGTATATCATTCCGTTCTAAATAAACGATCTTATGATAGATCTATTGGGGTCTTGAAATTCTAGAATCAAAATGGAAACAGCAACCCTAGTCGCCATCTTTCTATCGGGTTTACTTGTAAGTTTTACCGGATACGCCTTATATACCGCTTTTGGGCAACCTTCTGAACAACTAAGAGATCCATTCGAGGAACACGGGGACTAGTTAGAGAAATGAGCCTCCCAATCGTGGGAGGCTCATTACTTTCATTGAGATAATGAAAAAGAATTTTACTTTTTCGTTGGAACTTTAGGTGGTTCTCGAAAAAAGATAGCGAAAAAAATGATTCCTAGAGTCGAGACTAAAAGGAATGTATAAACCAATGCTTCCATAGATTCGATCGTGGTTTCCAATTATAGCTTCCCTACCTGTTTCGTTTTTTATTTGGGGGGGTTCGGGGGGGAGGATCCTCTCGAAAAAGCAAGAAAAAAGGGCCATGATTCAAATTCATTCCAGTACTCTATGTAAAATTCCCTCGAAAAAGAAAATAGAGGCGAACAATAGCCATGTAGCAGATTCCCTATCTTCTTGTGGTGGAATCCCCAAGTTTTTGGAATGCTCCAAACTCGACTTGAGCATCCAAATCTGGGTCAATACCAGCAAAAACATCTCTGAACAAGGTTCTAGCACCATGCCAAATGTGTCCAAAGAAAAAGAGCAAAGCAAACGAAGCATGCCCAAAAGTAAACCAACCCCTTGGACTGCTACGAAAAACACCATCCGATTTCAAAGTGGCACGATCTAATTCAAAAATTTCACCCAATTGAGCGCGTCTAGCATATTTTTTCACAGTCGTCGGATCACTATAACTGACTCCATTGAGTTCGCCGCCATAAAAGTCCACGGTTACACCTACTTGTTCAACACTATACTTCGATTCTGCCCTTCGAAAAGGGACATCCGCTCTAATAATTCCGTCGCCATCTGCCAAAATAACTGGAAATGTTTCAAAAAAAGTAGGCATACGACGTACAAAAAGCTCACGCCCTTCTTTATCTCTAAAAATAGGGTGTCCTAACCATCCAACGGCTATTCCATCTCCGTTATCCATTGAGCCCGCCCTGAATAATCCTCCTTTTGCCGGATTATTTCCAATATAATCATAAAAAGCTAATTTTTCCGGAATTTTAGACCAGGCTTCTGATAAACTTTGATTTTCTGCTAGCCCGGCACTAACTCTTCGATATATCTCCTGCTGGAAGTAACCCTGATCCCATTGATAACGAGTGGGACCAAATAATTCAATGGGGGTAGTTGCTGAACCATACCACATAGTTCCAGCAACAACAAAAGCTGCAAAAAAGACAGCCGCAATACTACTGGAAAGTACGGTTTCAATATTTCCCATACGCAATCCTTTGTATAGACGTTGTGGCGGTCGGACGCTAAGATGGAATAGGCCCGCTAATATGCCCAATGTACCTGCTGCAATATGATGAGAAGCTATTCCTCCCGGAACAAAGGGATCAAAACCTTCTACGCCCCACGACGGGTTTACAGGTTGAACTTTTCCCGTTAGTCCATAAGGATCGGACACCCAGATTCCAGGACCGTACAATCCTGTTACATGAAATGCACCAAAACCAAAGCAAGCCACCCCGGAAAGAAATAAATGAATTCCAAAGATCTTGGGCAAATCCAAAGAAGGTTTTCCTGTACGTTCATCACAAAATATTTCTAGATCCCAATAGACCCAATGCCAGATAGCTGCCAAAAAGCATAAGCCAGAAAACACAATATGTGCCCCAGCTACACCTTCGTAACTCCAAATCCCCGGATTCGTTACAGTCCCTCCCGTGATACTCCAACCTCCCCATGAATTGCTTATGCCTAGACGAGTCATGAAGGGGAGAACGAACAGACCCTGTCTCCACATTGGATCAAGAACAGGGTCAGAAGGATCAAAAACTGCCAATTCATACAGAGCCATCGAGCCCGCCCAACCAGCAACCAGAGCTGTATGCATTATATGCACGGCAAGCAAGCGGCCAGGATCATTTAAGACAACGGTATGAACACGATACCAAGGCAAACCCATGGAAAATACCCCTTTCTCAAAGAAAAATAGACAATACGTAACTTTATTGCATTCGAAATAAACTAGAAAGTCTAGACCCCCCTTGATTTCCTAAGAAAGGTTAAGTTAATATTTATTCGAAATTTTCGAATTTTTTTCGAATATTCTCTTCGTAGGAACAAAGAGAAGCAGATTTATTTTAGACTCGATAAGTACCAATACGCAATGGGGGATCGATACCAAGGACCCATTTATCCAAATTTTCCTTTATTTCTTTGATCTTTCTTTAAATAATAGCCTAAAAAGCTGTGGTTCCGGATTAGAGGGATTTCCGAATATACACGCCTCTTGTATGCCAGTTGGCGTTCCAAAAGTGGTTTTCCAAGCACCTGAAGATGAAGAGTCGGACTGGATGGAACTATAGTGCGACTTGTCAGATAGATTGAGTCATATGGAATTTCCCCCTTTTCTCCTCCGATCGAGATAGCCTCTGTTTCACACAATAAAGCGAATCAATCAATGAATCCATTTGAGCGTGAAGCCCAATTAGATGCATTGTTTAAGGGAATTCATAGTACTATTATCAATCAATTCGAAGAATTTATGGTTTGTTTAGACTCAAAAAATGAGCAGGCTCTGTTTAGAAAAAAAAACACAATTGGGAATAGATCTATGATTCCTACCTTCGGTTTATTATTCTTTTTTTTGTCGAAAAAAAAAAATTGCTAACAAAAAGAAATGGTGATGGCAGATTTGTCCTATATATGCAAATCTAAATCGGTCGGATTTTTACCCGGAGTGGACCATAAACCTAAAAAGATGAAAGAGACCGATTTAGAAACAAGAAAATACCATGGTGATTGGGGTTGAATCTCGATGAAACAATATATCAATGAGAAGTTAATTCGATAAGTTTCTTTTTGTTTTTCTATTCTAAAGAGAAAAGAAGTCAAAATTGATTTTTTTTTTCAAAAATCGAAGAAAAAGTCCTTTCGTTCGAAGTTCGAAAAAAGGGCTATGAAAAAAAATAGGAAAAAATAAAGAGGACTGGAATCTCTACATTGATTCATTTTTTTTTCGCAATTGTTTTTTGAACCGTATGCCTCAAAAGATGCATGTACGGTTCCTAAGGAATAGAATTTTCCCCGACTCAACCGACTTTATTATCTGAGAGTTCTTTTTTTATTCGACGAACTTGACACCGAGAAAGGCGTTCAAATGTCCAGTGTTCTGGTCTATTTTACTATTGAGAATCGTACAAGAGAGTTTTTTATTTTCATAAACTCTCCTGGCGGATCCGTAGTCTCTGGACTAGCCATTTATGATCTTATGCAAGTTCTGCCACCAGATATGAATACAGTAGCCATGGGAACGGCCGCGTCAATGGCATCTCTTATACTGTCTGGGGGATCGTATTTCAAACGTTCAGTATTCCCTACCGCTTGGCGCCAATGAGGTTTTTTATTTGAAAGAAAAAAGAAAACTATGCCTTCGCCCTATGAATAGTAAGTAATAATAGCATGGCACTTCGAATTCGAGATGCAAATTTTTTGTATTATTTTTTTTGTTCAAAAGATTCGATTATGTATCGAGAGAGTAGTATGAGAGAAAATGGATTTCCGATTTTTTCTTATCTATCGGGAGTCCAATTCAGTGTCACAAACTTTTTTGTTTTTACACCGAAGGGCTCTTAACAATATTTATGTTAGAAAAAAAGAGTGCGGAAAAAAACAGGATTTTTCTTTTTTAGTTGGATCAAAAAGAAACTTTGGGATTGCTGAATCAAAGACAAAAAAGAGAATCCAAAAAGCAAGGGAGCCATCATAGTATTTTTTAACTCCTCCGAAAGAAAGGGTGGCAATTAGGAGGCTAAGAGATTCTATTTTTCTCTTTCTTGAATGGCAGGGTCAATTTCCATTTGATTGTAGAGCCGTATGCAATGCAATGATGCCCGTACGGTTGTTAAATTCTATCTTTTTTTCCTATTATTCTTTATCTTTCTTTTCTGTTCGTTTCACACAGCAGATAGAGAATCTTTCGATCATCAGGGTAATGATCCATCAACCCCTTGCCTCTTTTTTTTCGAAGACGCCAACGGGACATTTTATCTTCGACGCAGCAATGATGAGACATCTACGCAGAGGAGTCACAGAAGCTTATGTAAACCAGACATCTAAACCCTTTTTCGTTATCGCTGAGGATCTTGAAAAAGACATTTCTATGACAGCAGAAGAAGCTTCTGCTTATGGACTTGCTGATTGGGTAGGAATAGACCCTACTCTATTCGAAAGAATAAGCAAAAACGACAAAGAAGATGCCGAAAGAAGAAAAGAGGAACATGAGGCCAGAAAAATGGAGGAATAGAAAAACCTAAAAAAATATCGATAAAATATCGATAAAAAAGAAAAAAAGGAATCAAATTCGTGATTTGATATTTTCTTTCCGAATTTACTATTCTATTTAATAGAAGAAAGTCCTAACCATCCGGTTAGGATCAATCTGCACCAGTCCATTATGTATATGATTCAATATGCCAACTACTAACCAACTTATTAGAAATACAAGACAGCCAATTCGAAATAGCCCGAAATCCCCGGCTCTTCGTGGATGTCCTCAGCGTCGAGGAAGATGTACTAGGGTGTATGTGCGACTCGTTTCGATCATGAGCTGACACAAAAAAAAGAAAGAAAACCGCTTTCGAGTATCAATGATCAGTACCAGTGAATAGGATAGAATAGAAGAAGGAACTCCACTCACTATCTAAAACGAAAATAAGCAAATCAATCTCTGTATCGAAAGTTTATGGTTTCCATTGGTGCAAATCCAATCAACTGAATTTAAGATGAGAAGCAATTCTCCATTGGGAGCAAACGCTTATCCATTAAGCGGAGGAAATCTTATTGAAATTCAAAAAAAAACAGAGAAATAAAGTTCTCACTCGGTCAAGAAAGAACGGACTACGAGGGTCAGCTACGCAGCTAACTTTCATAATGAAATACCGTTACTGTATAGGTAGGTCTCGTTGTGAAAGACCTGTTATTGGATAATTCAGGGGTCGAGCTCAAGAGTGGGGTGTGAACTATACAAGTTCCCAATAAGATTGATTTGATTAAAGGCTCCGGTGTATAGAGAAGACCTCACCGTTTAAGAAATAACCATAGAAACGATGGAACCCACTATTTCTTTATCCATTCAATTTCGATTTCTTTTTTTGACACCTAGCAAAAGAGAATTTCTTATTTCTTTCGTATTTCGCAGTCAACTAAACAACCAAAAAATCGTGGTCGGGAAGGTTATAGTAGCCAAAGCCATTGGAATTTGTATTTTATACATTGGAAAAATGGGGTGACCAGGACAGAGAAAAAAGTAACTCAAAGAAAGAAATTAGTTATTCGTCAAAGTTTGCTTTATTCTTTTATTTATTCAATGGCCAGAATTCACGGCGGATATATAGCTCGTAAAACAAAATTTGGATCAAGTTTTCGAAGAGCTCTTACTCAACAGAAAATAAGAGCTTTGGTTTCCGCCGATCGAGATAGGCGGAAGCAAAAGAGAAATTTTCGTAGTTTGTGGATCACTCGGATAAACGGAGCAATTCGAGAAATGAAACTATTCTTTAATTATAGTAAATGGATACATCATCTATACACGGCACAATTGCTTATTAATCGTAAAATGCTGGCCCAAATGGCTAGATTCAATCCCCAATGCCTTTTTATGGTTTCCAAGAAAATCGCATATTCCGAACTCTGAGTTCCCCGGAGAATGACCTCGGGGAAGGGGGGCCGAAATGACTATGAGAAAATATGCTAAAGTAGTCTACGTTCAATCAAAAACGTTTTTTGGGCGATTCGCTTTTTTCTTACGACAAATCAAATAATCAAATCTGGATTATCGAATTTGTAGAACAAAAGACCAATCCGCTCTTGAATTCGGATTGGCATTCTGATTCAGGTGAAGAAAGAATAAGTCTATTTTTTTTGGGGGCCAGTCGTTCTAGGGTTCGCCTTCTTTTTGCTAGGGCTCTCCTTCTCTTTGCTAAAGGTCTTCTTACTTTTTCTTTTTCTAAGGGCCTCTTCCTTTTTTCTTTTTCTAAGGGCCTCTTCCTTTTTTCTTTTTCTAAGGGCCATTGCCTCCCTCATTTTTGTTTGTTGTTCATTGAAAATAAAAGGTAACAAAGCTACGATACGAGCTCGTTTTATAGCAATAGTAATTTTTCGTTGTTGGTTCAAGGTTAATTTAGTCACTCGTCTCGGTAATATTTTTCCTTGTTCACTAATAAATCGAACAAGTAAGTCTATATTTTTATAATCAATTCGCTCCCCCGATTTAATCGGAGGCGAAGGCTTACGAAATGATCGCTTGGATTTACGAAAGCGTCGCTTGTATTTACGAAAGCGTCGCTTGTATTTACGAAAGGGTCGCGTGGATTTCACAAAAGGTCGCGTGGATTTCACAAAAGGTTGCTTGGATTTATCCATGGTTTGTTTGTTTAGTTTATTTCTTATCCCGAAAATCCGATTTGTTAATTGTCATTTTAACCCCAAATAGGATTTCTATTTCAATATGTTCTATATAATGTCATTTTTCCCCTTTGAAGGATAAAACTGGTGCGATCTATTTCTGTATTTCCCCATGAATCGTATGTTTGTAACAATAGGGACAGAATTTTCTCAATTCTAACCCATCAGGCTTATTGTGCCTATTCTTTTGAGTAATATATCTGGAAATGCCCCTTGATACCTTCTTAAGACCGTTTCGGATACAACTGGTACATTCCAAAATCACCGTTACTCGTGCATCTTTCCTCTTGGCCATGAACCTCCTTTGGATTTTGGAATGACTCAACTCTTCTATTTTGATTCGAAAGGAAGAAAAAGAAAGGAAGGAAAAAATAGAAGTTACTAACTTGAAATCGAACTCTAAAAGATTAAAATCAATAAAGAAATAATAAATCAAAGCCATAGATTTCGAAACTCTATTTCAACACGAAGGTCGGTAGTTAAGTTAAAGATCTTCTATTTGTACCCTAGACCCGCATTTTCCTACTCTATCTATTATTTCATTTAATTCGAATTTGAACCCGAGTCTCACAGACGTTGCATCCACTTTGATTCTTTCTCTTTCGTCCCTTATTCGATATTTGAAAAATAAGTAAAAAGAGAAAAAAGAGACAAAAGGGAGGGATTAGTCACAGCTATTTGATTCTATCTCTCATTTTCTCCATTCCTTCCAATGTCAATAACTAGAATGAAAAAAAGGGGAATGTCAATGCATCCGGGAAAAAACGATTAATCTCGATCAATAGACCTGCTAAAGCCCCAAACCATAGCGTACTTAGTACTGGGGCCACAGAAAGATATGTTTTTAGATCTCGCATTGAAAAACCTCCTTTTTTATTTATTTTAATACATAAAGATAATGCATATATGATCAGATGCATATGTAGTTAAGGGCCACTTAGAGTTATCCACGGAATCCCTAATTCAAATTGAAATGGACAAGGATCCATAAGATTTGCCCTTTCTTAAAATGAAAGGAGCAAAAAAATGCATCCCCTCTTAAGGAGTCGTTCCGGAAAATACTCATTTTTTTCGGATGGGTTCTGTATTTGGTCTATATTATATATAGATTTCTTTTTCTGATTATTCTATTTTCTATACTAAATGAGACCAAAAAGACGAAATGGGCAGACAAATTTTGGTTCTCAATGGAGGAAATAGGTATGTGGAAAATAAGACAGGAATTCTCTACAATGACACTGTAGACCAATTGAAGGGATGTGGCGCAGCTTGGTAGCGCGTTTGTTTTGGGTACAAAATGTCACGGGTTCAAATCCTGTCATCCCTACCTATTACTGTCCCTTTGAGCAGTAAGGAGGAATCAATTGAGATCGATTCAAATTGCACGGAATCATTCATTCTTATGAAACTCTAGAATCATATGCCTACAAACTTAAAGTTCGAAAAAGAATCCTTTTCTTTCCAGTCTTTTCTATTCGGATAAGAAAGCGCTTTTAGTTCAGTTCGGTAGAACGTGGGTCTCCAAAACCCG